AACAATCGATATGTTATCCATCTCCACACATATATGAATGATTCTATGTAAGTAAAAATTTACCAGTTTCCTTTTTGGAGTTTCAACAATCAGACATTGCAAAGAATCCAGTTCTTACAGATAAATGCTCAATACCCAAGTAGGCTTACGAAGTTGATTATAATCAAGTGCTTTCTGGGTCGTCTCAGACCTTTCAATTGCACTTTATCCCCCAAAATAGCGAGACTTTTTATATACAAAGGATTTACTTGTTACTAATAGAATTTAGCCTCTGTTCTTCTTTAGATCCCTTGTTTCACTCCGATAGTATAATAAATCAAGTCAATGCATAGGAAATGAATCCATTTCCATACTATTAAATAAGTGAACGATATAAAACATAATCTAAATTTAGCCACATCACTTATTCTTTTGACTGGATCTTACGGAGCCTGTTCATACATGACATGGTCGAGTCTGATCATAGAAAAAAACGATTCTTTTCAAACGAACCAGCCTATCCTCTATATGGGGTTTCACGGTGGTTGGAACAAAGACACATTTTTGGTTGTGAATTCAAATGTGGCAGATAAGGACATATATTCTGCACAGCCCAATCAATAGTTCAAGTCACACACTCCCATAATCCATTTTATCTTCAGAGAATTCACTTCAACTATGACTGTCACATATCAAATATATCAAATATATATAAATAATATATTTGATATATTTATATATATTTGTGGAGTTGAAGCGAAATATCCAAATACATGTCTTATTCTTTTCAATAATCCATATTTATAGCGATGAAATACTATTGTTCCTACCCCAAGCGATAAATGATTGATTCCAAATAGTATAATATAGACTCTTTATTTTATAAAGGGCCGGAAATACCTTGCTTACGTATCATTAGGAAGTGCATTAACATAAATACGGCAGTAAGAAGAGGTAATACAAAAGTGTGTAAACTATAAAAACGAGTCAAAGTGGACTGTCCCACACTAGCACTTCCGCGTAATAACTCTACCAAGGGCGATCCTATTACAGGAATAGCTTCCGGCACTCCTGTTACAATTTTTACTGCCCAATAACCAATTTGATCCCGGGGTAAGGAATAACCAGTTACACCAAAAGATGCAGTCAATACACCCAAAACCACACCTGTAACCCAAGTCAATTCGCGAGGTTTTTTAAAGCCACCAGTGAGATACACACGAAATACGTGGAGGATCATCATTAGTACCATCATACTTGCCGACCATCGATGAACTGATCGGATTAACCAACCAAAGTTAGCTTCAGTCATTATATATTGAACGGAAGCAAAAGCCTCCGTAACGGTCGGACGATAATAAAAAGTCATAGCAAACCCCGTTGCTACTTGTACTAAAAAACAAGTAAGCGTAATTCCTCCTAGACAATAAAATATATTGACATGAGGAGGAACATATTTACTAGTTATATCATCTGCAATTGCCTGAATCTCAAGACGTTCTTCGAACCAATCATAGATTTTATTGAGATAGGTAAGCCGAAAAGCCCCCCCTAAGAACCGTATATGAAAATTTCACCTCGTACGGCTCAAACAGAAAGACCATAATACAAGTTCTATCGGATATGTATTCAAAACTTCCTAATTCTCTGATTCACTCTTTTCTAAAGATAAAGAAAGAATAAAAATACGAAAACTCTTTATTATGGTTACACTGCCACAATCTCAAGTCGGCTCATTCATCTCTATGTTGATCAGGCCTCTTGAATCTTCTATTTCCCTATTTTCTTTATTGTTTTGTTATTTTTATTTGTGTGTAATGAGACTTTATTACGGTTTTATTTATTATTGATAGGAATTCTCTTGTTAAGACCCTATGAATCAATTAAAACTTCAGATTCATACTAGAACCACGATGAGTCAATAAAACCTTTTCAAACCAAGTCCAAAAATTCCTTGAGTAAGGAGTAAGAACTGTTAGATCATCACTTATTCAATGAATAGACATAATGACTAAAAATACAAAGAAACCCTTGTACTTTAGATCAAAATAAGCATAAATGGGAGTTTGAAAAAAAAATGAAGAGTCCGGCTACGAAGTCTGAATATTAAGGATGAATCATAGTTCTAATACTTTAGTAGTAATCTATTTCATATATTCCGTGCTTCAGATACTAGCATAGAATGACAATATCCGACGAAGTAAAACCATCTCTAGCAAGATGACAGACTCACTCTCTGTACTATCCATAGGATCAATTCTAACAAGTCACACACTCATATTCCGGAAATACAGAAACAAAGAAATTTCACGATCGAACTACCAAAATAGAATAAGATAAAAATCAGAGAACTAAATGCTTCACTTTGTATTGAAAAGTTAGTTAATAGTTTTTGTGAATCTAATTGATTGAAATTCCATCCAGTAAAATAGACGAATTATAAATCTCCAAAATAATAGATAGGAATATTGCAAATAGAGCCATTGCGAGACCCATCAAAGGAGTAGTTCCCCACCCAGGAGCTACTTTACCATATTCTGAATTCAATGGTTTCAATAAATTCCCTACACTAGTTCGTCTTGAACCAGATCTAGAACTACCCTCAACAGTTTGTGTAGCCATAAATCCTATTTTCTATTCATTGAGATCTGTTGACTTTGTATACCATTCCGTTGTAAATAAATGATCTTAGCATAGATCCATTGCGGTCTTGAAATTATATAATTCTATAATAATGGAAACAGCAACGCTAGTTGCCATCTTTATATCTGGTTTACTTGTAAGTTTTACTGGGTACGCCTTATATACTGCTTTTGGGCAACCCTCTCAACAACTAAGAGATCCATTCGAGGAACACGGAGACTAGTTGAAGTAATGAGCCTCCCAATATCGGGAGGCTCATTACTTTCAATGGAAATGGAAATAATGAAAAATCATTTCACTTTATGGAAATGGAAATAATGAAAAATCATTTCACTTTTTAGTTGGAACTTTAGGCGGTTCTCGAAAAAAGATAGCGAAAAAAATGATTCCTAGAGTTGAGACTAAGAGGAATGTATAAACCAATGCTTCCATAGATTCGATCGTGGTTTACAATTATAGCTTCCATACCTGCTTTATTTGAGATCGCTTACCGGATAAAGAAAGAACAAGACACGAGTCAAAGAAAAGACAGCGATTCAAATCAAGATTTATCGGTATCCTATACCAAATCTTAAAACGAAAGACAAAAAATAACAAAACAATATTGTATCAGACTACTTGTCTTCTTGTAGTTGGATCTCCAAGTTTTTGGAATGTTCCAAATTCTACTTGAGCATCCAAATCCGGGTCAATACCAGCAAAAACATCCCTAAACAAGGTTCTAGCACCATGCCAAATGTGCCCGAAGAAGAAGAGCAGAGCAAACGAAGCATGTCCAAAAGTAAACCAACCCCTCGGACTGCTACGAAAAACACCATCGGATTTCAAAGTAGCACGATCTAATTCAAAAATTTCACCTAATTGAGCACGTCTAGCATATTTTTTCACAGTAGCAGGATCACTATAACTGATTCCATTGAGTTCACCGCCATAGAACTCAACAGTTACACCTACTTGTTCAACACTATATTTCGATTCTGCCCTTCGAAAAGGAACATCGGCTCTAACAATTCCGTCTCCGTCTACCAAAACAACCGGAAATGTTTCAAAAAAAGTAGGCATACGACGTACAAAAAGTTCACGCCCTTCTTTATCTTTAAAGATAGGATGTCCTAACCAACCAACTGCTATTCCATCCCCGTTGTCCATTGAGCCCGCTCTGAATAATCCCCCCTTTGCCGGATTATTGCCGATGTAATCATAAAAGGCTAATTTTTCGGGAATTTTAGACCAAGCTTCAGATAAACTTTGATTTTCGGTTAGCCCATCACTAACTCTTCGATATATTTCTTGTTGGAAGTATCCTTGATCCCATTGATAACGAGTGGGCCCAAATAATTCAATCGGGGTAGTTGCCGAACCATACCACATAGTTCCAGCAACTACAAAAGCTGCAAAAAAGACCGCAGCGATACTACTGGAAAGGACGGTTTCAATATTTCCCATACGTAATCCTTTGTATAGACGTTGGGGCGGACGGACACTAAGATGGAATAGACCCGCCAATATGCCCAACGTTCCTGCTGCAATATGATGCGAGGCTATTCCTCCCGGAACAAAAGGATCAAAACCTTCCACGCCCCATGCTGGATTTACAGCTTGTACACTTCCCGTTAGTCCATAAGGATCGGATACCCATATTCCAGGACCATACAATCCTGTTACATGAAATGCGCCAAAACCAAAGCAAGCCACCCCTGAGAGAAATAAATGAATTCCAAAAATCTTGGGCAAATCCAAAGAAGGTTTTCCTGTACGTTCATCACAAAATATTTCTAGATCCCAATACACCCAATGCCAGATAGCTGCCAAAAAGCACAAGCCAGAAAACACAATATGTGCACCAGCCACACCTTCGTAACTCCAAATACCCGGATTCGTTATAGTTCCCCCCGTAATACTCCAACCACCCCATGAATTGGTTATTCCTAAACGAGTCATGAAGGGTATAACGAACATACCCTGTCTCCACATTGGATCAAGAACAGGATCAGAGGGATCAAAAACTGCTAATTCGTATAGAGCCATCGAACCGGCCCAACCAGCAACCAGAGCTGTATGCATTATATGGACAGAAATCAAACGGCCGGGATCATTCAATACGACCGTATGAACACGATACCAAGGCAAACCCATGGAAATACCCCTTATATCAATTCAAAATAGACACTATGTAACTTTATTGCACTCTAAAAAAACTATACTATGGACCTTACTTTTTTAGTGGATTATCTCGGGAAAAGGATTACTATTTGTTCTATTCTTTTAGTAAGAATGTTTTTTAATAATAATGAAACAATTTTGTTCGTAGGAACAAAAAGAAGCAGATTTATTCTACATCCGATAAGTACCAATACGCAATGGTAGGGCATTGATAGCATTTTATATGAGTACCTGCCTCTCTATTTGTTCATCATTCAAAGGCCCCATTTGAAAGAATTTTCTTTTATTCATTCTGTCTTCCTTTTTTCTGAACTTATTCAATCGAAATCTATGAATAAAATATGATAAAAGATACAATATTATTAAGACAATAAACCAATTTACGCTTTCACATCAAAGTGAGATGAGATATAGTACTTAATTTTTCTTTCATTTAATGCCTATTGGTGTTCCAAAAGTACCTTTTCGAAGTCCGGGCGACGAAGATGCATTGTGGGTTGACGTATAGTGCGACTTGTCAGATATATTGGGTCATATGGTATTTCCCCGTTTTCTTCCCCGATCGAGATATCCTCTCTTTCGCCCCAAAAAAATGGATTGAATTATCCAAAATTTGGAGCGTGAAATGCAATGAAGTACACTTAAGTTTATTTTTAGGGGGGGGGTATACAGATTAATATTAGCAATTATAATAATTTATGGTTGGCTTGGTTTAACTAATAAAATAAAATGAAATGAAGTATCCAGGCTCCGTTTAGAAAAAAAACAATCGGTAATATATCTATGATTTCTACTTAATATTATATATTATAATATTATATTATTCTAATATTATTCTATTTTATATCATATTCGATTTCGAATTTCTAATATGATATGAATAGACGTGATTTCAAATTGAATATTTAATATTTGGCGGGAGACATGACATAAATAAATTGAAAAAAAGAAATCGTAGCAAAAAGACGCAGTATTGGGACATTTGTCCTATATATGCAAATCAAAATCGGGCAGATCTTTACTCGGAGTAGAGCATAAACCTAAAAAAATTTAAGAAGACCATTCAGGAACAAGAAAATTACATCGTGATTTGGATTAGATTCCGATGAAACAATACATCAATGAGAGGGTAGTCCGATAAGTTTAGTGAGTTTTTTTTCTTTGATTTATATTCTATTTATATATAAAAATAGATATAAATAGGAAAGAGAAACATAAACAGGCCAAAACTCATCTTTACTCATCTTTTTTAAAAAATGAAAGGAAAAACCTTTTATTACAAGTTCGACAGAGCCTGCTATGAAAAAAAAACTAGAATCTACACGTTGATTTTTTTTTTTCGTGATTTATGTTGAACCGTATGCATCAAAAGGTGCATGTACGGTTCCAAAGGGATACAATTTTATCCCAATCAACCGACTTTATCGAGAAAGATTACTTTTTTTAGGCCAAGAGATTGATAGCGAGATCTCAAATCAACTTATTGGTCTTATGGTATATCTCAGTCTCGAGGATGATAACAAGGATTTGTATTTGTTTATAAACTCTCCCGGCGGATGGGTAATTCCTGGATTAGCTATTTATGATACTATGCAATTTGTGCAACCAGACATACAAACAATATGCATGGGATTAGCCGCTTCAATAGGATCTTTTATTCTGGTCGGAGGAGAAATTACTAAACGTCTAGCATTCCCTCACGCTTGGCGCCAATGAGTTTTTTTTTTATTTGATTTGAGAGAAAAAAGAAGACTATGCCTTCGCGATATAGGAAATATGATTACGTAATAATAGCATGGCACTTCGAATTTGATATGAGAATTTTTTTTTTTCAAAATTGTTACATTATGTATCGAAAGAGTAGTATGAGATAAAGGGTATTTCTTATTTTATCTGATAGATCAGGAGAATCATTTCCGCGTCACAAACTTTTTTGTTTTCACACCAAAAAACTCTTAACAATATATATATATTATGAAAGAATACGAAAATCGAATTTCTTTTTTTATTTATTATTATTATTTTTTTTTTTCAAATAAAAAAAGAAACTTTGGGATTGCTAAATAACAGAAGAAATAAATATATAAAGCAACGGAACCATCATAGTATTTTTTTAACTACTCAAAAAGGAAGGGTGGTTATTGGATCATTTACCTATGTGAATAGGATAGACCCTCTATTTATATTTATTTTATTTATTTTCTATTTCTTCAATGTAAGGTAAAAAAAAGGGTAAAAGGGAATTCCATTGTAGAGCCGTATGCAATGTACAAAAGATGCCTGTACGGTTGTTCAATTCTATCTTTTTTGCTTATTATTATATTATTCTTTATCTTTTCGCCTTTCATCATGCGAGATAAAAGAATTATTTATTATGTTATATCATCAGGGTAATGATCCATCAACCTGCTAGTTCTTTTTATGAGGCACCAACAGGAGAATTTATCCTAGAAGCGGAAGAACTACTGAAGCTGCGCGAAACCATCACAAGGGTTTATGGACAAAGAACGGGCAAATCTTTATGGGTTGTTTCCGAAGACATGGAAAGAGATGTTTTTATGTCAGCAACAGAAGCCCAAGCTCATGGACTTGTTGATCTTGTAGCGATTGAATAAAAAATAAGAGGGATTTCCGCAAATATGCAATTGGATCTTTTCTCTTCTTACCAGGTTTAATACAATATTCTATAAATCTATTAATAGAAAAAATGATTCATAATCATCCGGTTAGGATCGATCTAAACCAGTCCATTATGTATATGATTCAACATGCCAACTATTCAACAACTTATTAGAAAGACAAGACAGCCAATCAAAAATGTCACGAAATCCCCCGCTCTTCGGGGATGTCCTCAGCGCCGAGGAACATGTACTAGGGTGTATGTGCGACTCGTTCAGATGATAGATTAGGCCAAAAGAAAGAAAACAATTGAGTCAGTATCAGTGATCAATACCAGTGAATAGGATAGAATAGAAGAACACCATTCACTATCGAAAAATGAAAATATCTAAAGAGCTAAAAAAGATCTATCATATCCCCTTCTATTTTGGTATCAAATTAATTTATGATTGCTATTGGTACAAATCCAATCACTTCCATTTTGAATTTAAACTGAGAAAGAATTCCCCATTAGTAGCAAATGGTATTCATTAAGCAGGGAAATCCCATTTAAAAAGCAGAAGGATTATGCCTTTACTCTTGCAAGAACGGACTAACAGGGTCAGCTACTCAACTAATCTTCATAATATAATTAAATACCGTTACTGTATGGGTGAGTCTCGTTGTGAAAGACCTATTATTGGATAATTATGGGTAGAGCCAAAGAGTGTGAACTGTACAAGTTAATAATAACATTGATTAAATGAGGAAAGAGGCTCCGGTGTATAGAGAAGACCTTACCGTTTACGAAGTAACCATAGAAACGATGGAACCCACTATACCTATTTATTATATATATTATATATATTTACTACTTTTTTTTACTATTTTTTTTTTGATACCTAGTATCAATACAATTTCTTATTTCTAGATCAGAAGCCTAGAAAAAAAAAAGAAAAAATCGTGGTTGGGAAGGTTATAGTAGCAAAAGCCATTGGAATTTTTATTTTATACATTGGAAGAATCCGTTGTGTTATTACTAGGAAAGGGAAGGGAAATAACTGAAAGAAAAGAAATCAATTAGTTATTCATCAAAGTTTCATTTATTCAATGACTAGAATTAAACGAGGATATATAGCTCGAAGACGTAGAACAAAAATTCGTTTATTTGCATCAAGCTTTCGAGGGGCTCGTTCAAGACTTACTCGTACTATTAATCAACAGAAAATACGAGCTTTAGTTTCGGCGCATCAGGATCGAGGTAAGCAAAAGAGATATTTTCGTCGTTTGTGGATAACTCGGATAAATGCAGTAATTCGAGACAATACCGTATACTATAGTTATAGTAGATTAATACACAATCTGCACAAGAAGAAGTTACTTCTTAATCGTAAAATACTTGCACAAATCGCTATATTAAATAGGAATTGTCTTTATATGATTTCCAATGAGATCTTAAAATAAGGAGATTGAAAGGAATCCATTGGAATGTTTTAAACAGAGTTCCCTGGCGAATGAACTACGGGAAGGTAGAGTAGAAATTAGTATGATGGGAAGGTAGAGTAGAAATTAGTACGATAAAATCATATTAGTATGATAAAAAAAAGGAGGCTAGAATATGATAAAGTCGTCACAATAAAAAAATACGTTAAATAAAAAAAGATTGATTCTTCGTCTACTTCTACAATTATTTTTTTTGTTACGACACAAAATCAAATCAGATTTTTGATATTTTTGGAACAAAACGTCAATTCGGATTGGAATTTTTTTTTTGATTCAATTGAAGAGCGAGCCTATTTTTTTTTAGTTCTAAGAACAGTCGTTCTAGGAGTCGACTCGCTTCTTTCAAATTGTTTCTCATTATTAAGAAAAGGTAACGAAGATAAAATACGAGCTTGTTTTATAGCAATAGTAATTAATCGTTGTTGTTTTAAAGTCAATCTATTCACCCGTCTAGATAATATCTTTCCTTGTTCACTAATAAATCGACTAATTAAACTCATGTTTCTATAATCAATTCGATCCCCCGATACAATCGGGGGCAAACGCCTACGAAAAGATTGCTTGGATTTAAAAAAGAGTCGCTTGGATTTATCCATGATTTTTTTATTCCTTGTCCCGAAAATCTTAAATCAATTTGGATCGGATCAAAAATGATTTTGAATTAAGAAATAGAATTGTTTTGTTTATATTTCAATAAATATAAATAAATAAATATAAAATCTGTTAGATATAATTGTTGTTATATATAATATGTCCTTTTTTCATCTTCCTTAAAATATAAGGCGGACACGCGAGCGATAGGTTCCATTTATTTCTTTATCTCCCCGTGAATTGTATGTTTGTAACAAGAAGGGCAAAATTTTCTCAATTCCAATCGACTAGGCGTATTATGTCGATTTTTTTGAGTAATATATCGTGAAATGCCCATTGATTCCTTATTAACACGGTTTCGAACACAACTGGTACATTCCAAAATAATCGTTACTCGGGCATCTTTACCCCTGGCCATGAACCTCCTTTGGGTTTTTGATTAACTCAACTCTTCTATTTTTCTCTTTTACAATCCGAAGCGAAAAAGAAAGGAAGGAACAAAAATAGAAGTTTCTAACTCGAAATCCAATTATGAAAGATTTCGTTGCAATCAATCAATATAGTAATAATAAGTAATATAATACTTTCTACTTATATATTTAGAATTTATAATCGCTGTACAATATTGAATTTTTCATTGAATTTTTCTTTTTTTGTATAATATTGTTGCCACAGTTAGTCCGTTTTCTTTCTCACTCTAGTATTAATTAATAATTAATTAATTAATAGAATTTTTGGCCTGTAAACCTGAGCCTGAGTTCGTAATTTTACTAGGACGAATCCGCTTTTATTCTTTTTCTAATTTTTTTTTTTGAATTCTATAAAAAGAAAGAAGAGAAGGGGAGAGATTAGTCACAGATATTTGATTGTATCTCTAATTTTCTTCACCCCTTCTCATCTCAATTACTATAATGAAAAAAAGGGAATATCAATGCATCCGGAAATAAACGATTGATCTCTATCAATAATCCTGCTAAAGACCCAAACCATATAGTACTTACTACCGGTGCCACGGAAAGATATGTTTTTAGATCTCGCATTTAAAATCCTCCTTCTTTTTATTCGTCTTCGTTATTGTAATTTTAATACAATTTGTAATACATAATGGTAATACATATCTGAAGAGATGTGTATATTAGTTAATGACTTACACTTGTATTTTTACGCAGAATTCCTAATGCAAATGAAAATATACAATTTGAAATGTACAACGATTCAATAGATATTCCTTTTCTTTTAAGAAAATCAAAAATACGTCCCTTTCTTTCTGAGAATTCCCGAAAAATATTTCTTTTTTATTTTTACGTTGGGTTTCCTATTTATTTAGTACGTATATAATATAAGTCTATTATTATTATATAATTATTATTATATAATATATGCCTAAAAAAAAAGAAATGACAAAAAAATTTTGTATTTTTAATAAAAGAAATAAAGATGTGGAAAACAAGCTAGGGATTCTCTACAATGACACTGTAGGCCAATTGAAAGGGATGTAGCGCAGCTCGGTAGCGCGTTTGTTTTGGGTACAAAATGTCACGGGTTCAAATCCTGTCATCCCTACCTATTCCTTATCTTATCAGCAGTAAGGAGGGATCAATTGAGATTGATTAAAATTGGATATACATAATCAATAGAGAATTGTATTCTCTATGATAGTATATATACCCCAGTTGGCTTACAAATTAATTATTGTTATTGTAATTAATTATTGTAATAATTAAGGCGCTCTTAGTTCAGTTCGGTAGAACGTGGGTCTCCAAAACCCGATGTCGTAGGTTCAAATCCTACAGAGCGTGATTCGGTTCTTCTTATTTGTTAGGTCGAAACTAAGACTGAACAATAAGACTGAACAATAAGACTGAAAAAATGGAATAGCAATCTGAATTTGACCTCCTGTAGATTAAAACAAGTGGGAGGTCAATCAAAAAAAAAAGAGATGTTAATTAATCAAAGATCCAATTGATCGCCACGTCTGTATTGTAAATATGCAGTTACGAATAATCCAGCCAAAGTAATAGGAATTAGACCTAAGACAATTCCAAATAGAAAAACTTCAATCATTTCAATTTCTTTGAAAGGGGAAAAGGAGAGGTAATATCTATCCTTAAATATTAATCGGTATTACTCATGAATCTCAATGCCCAAGAATTGAAAATTGACACGGTACGGAACTATAGACTATAGGAACTACCATAGAAGGTTTTTTTTTTATGAATTGTTCGTTCAATTAATTTCAAATAAGTCTTATCTTGTTCAGACCGATAAATAGAGCCGAGGTTATAGTCAAAGCTGCTAGTAGAAAACCGAAATAACTCGTTATAGTAGGCATAAAGAGACTAAATGAAATATGTTTTTTTTATATATATCATATGTTTCTAAAGTACTTCCCTAAATTTAAATTTCCATTCCATTTTTAAAAGAAAAGATATGAAGATAAACCAAAATACCAATTGAAAGTTTTTGATTCATCAATTATTATAATTATAGACGGCGATCCTAACAAAAATAAAGTAACATAGGTAAGAAATCAATTCATCATTTGTGACATCTACCCATCTTGAAATTTCCAATCAACAAATTCATTGTGCAACTCTTGAGTTGAGTAAACTAATAACCAATATCTAATCTATATTAGTCTATATAGTATATAGAATATTATTAATAAATTTGAAATAATTCTAAAAAAAAGGAAAAATAGTGGTTTTATAACTTCATTCAAAAATGAAACTTTCTTTGAATCACTATGAAATAAAATTACAAAAGCATTTCTATTTGAATCGTTTTTTTATTATATCGACGAATCTATTTTTTTTTTTACTTATTTTGAGTGTAGAACGACGAGTGATCTTAGCTTATAATGAAAATGCCCTTTACTTTTTTGCTTTTCCTTTTGTTCTAATACAACAACAATCCGTGAATACTAATACTATCTAGTATTTTTACCTGATACTCGCTTTCTAGTCCGAAGCTACTAATAGAGAAAACTTTTATATTATTATATTACAAGACAAGCAGTACTA